GCCAGAATTTTCCATTTCTAGGATCAACCAACTGGGGTTTTGTCGTTATAAAATATTAGATTCTATAGAAGCAATGATAAATAGATACGAATAGAGCGCAAAAAGGGGGGGGGGGAAATAAAAAACAAAGTATATAAAAGTTATACAAAATTTTATACGAATCACTGCCCCCTTTTTTATTTACTTAATTTAATTTCGTTTGATTAGGACAAAGTTACTTAAAAACCTCCGCCTTCTTTAAAATATCCCGAACAGTTCCTGTAGGCTGAGCGCCTTTTTCAAGGAAATATAGAATAGCGGGAACATTTAAACAACTTTGATTCTTTATCGGATCATAAAAACCCACTTTCCGAAGATCTCTTCCTTCTCTTCGGGATCGAACATCAATTGCAACGATTCGATAGACGGCTCATTGGGATAGATGTAAGTAAATGAAGAAGACCCCCCCCTAGAAACGTATAGGAAGTTTTCTCCTCGTACGGCTCGAGAAAAAATGATTCGAGGTTTTGTCTATGTATAGAATTCTAATGAATGGCAAAAGGGTTGATAAAATCAATTAGACTAGGATTTCACTCATTTTTTTCTTCGTTCTTCCTAAAAAAAAGAAAAAATCATTTGTACTCATAACTCAAGTTGGATAATTCTCAAATAGCTCAAAAGAAAATCAAATCTTTAAGCAATTTATTTCATTTATTGAATGGTCTTTAACCCCCTTTTGTTTGTCTCGTTTAAAATACAATCATCTATTTTGATTTGGATTCTTTATTCTGATCCAGTTATTGAGACAATGGAAACGGCGTTTCCTTGTTCTGGGATCCTTTTTCTTTGTTTTAAATCATTGGGTTTAGACATTACTTCGGTGCTTCTTAATCCTTCCAACAAAATGGCAGCAACATACCCCTTTTGTGATTTCTTTCTATCAAAGAATCATACGAATGGTTGATTCCCCGTGATACACTTTGAATCGAAAGAGTTTTATCAATTCCAACAAAATTTCCTTTTGAATTGAAAACTTGCCCGAATCAGATCCTTTCGATTTCTATATTGATGATATACTTACGAAGTTGTTCCAATTTATTGATTGGCATTAACCCTAGATCCTTGCCCCCTGAAAGCTGAATCAATACTTTACTACTCGAGCTCCATCATGTACTATTTACATTACAACCCAACAAAAAGAGGGGTTCTAGTGGAACAGAACAAACGATGTCGGGCCAAGAGCACCTTCATTCCTATATAAAATGGCGGATGTAAGAATAAGAATCCACACCGGATCGTGTCCTTCAAGTCGCACGTTGCTTTCTACCACATCGTTTCAAACGAAGTTTTACCATAACATTCCTCTAATTTGGAGCCAGTATGGAATTGATTCAATTATGGAATCATGAATAGTCATTGGTTCAGTCGGTACATAGACATATTAATCTATACCTTTTTTCTTCTATACATAGAACATAGATGGTAAAGATTTTTCTGAAGAAATCTTAGCAAGACCCCACCTTTTATTGTATGAATGCAACTTTTTTTATAAAAAAAAAACAAACTAACAGAAATATAGAAATAACATAACTAACATAAATAACACGAATAAATGAATTCTTTTTACCCCTGCATCTTCAAGTGACTCAATAGAAGAGATTGACCCATCTGCGACTTCTTTGAATACCAAAGATTCAACTCATAAGGAATCGTTCAAAATTTTTATAATCGAATTTCCTATTTTGACATCATTATTGGAATAAAGTTTTACAGTAAAGACTACGTTTGATCATCATAAAAAAAAAGAGAAATATCTCTTTCTTTTCGAATTGAATCATCAATGATTTAAAGCCGATAAATAGATTGAACAAGAAACCCAATTTTTTTTCGTGAGATGGATAAAAAAGACTGATATAAGAGAAGATTTAGGTCCTTATTCTTTCGATTCTTATTTTATTAATCAGATGAACGAGTAGGGGTTTTTCGTATCTATCAGATAGACTGAACAACTGTCACTGTTATGGATATTCTATGTTATGGATATTCTATATTAAATATTTCAATATTAAAGGGATTTCTTTTTAACAAAAATGGAAAGGCTGTTGTCACTGAACGTTGTCACTGAAATAGAACGAAATCGAATAAGAACAATACATATATATTACATATTAAGTTAAACTAAGCATTTACCCGTTTTATATGTATTTTTTTTTGTTTAACCTGGAATTAAATTAAGTAATCTTTCTGCAATCTTGGCATAAAGTGACTAAAATATATGAATTACCCCATCTCAATCGTTACATAGATTTAAAATTATTCAAAGGTCAAAAAAACATCGGTTACATATGTAACTTGATTCGTTGTTAATGAGATTCGGACAGACACAGATATTTAAATGACTATCTCCCGTTGCTGATTAAGACCTATCTACCCCCCCAATTCTCTGGGAATGCTGAATCAGAAATAAAAAAAGATCCCTTTTACGGAAAGGGAACTATCTAGGGACAAAGACAAACAAGTCCAGATTAAGCCCTTGCTCCTAATTTTTATTTTACCCTAACCCAAGTCTTAAGAGACTTAATCCCATTGATTGAATGTAATAACCCCCTCTTGTCTCTTGTTTAGAATTCAGAGGTCCTAACCTAATAATTGGGCTGCCTCATTTAAGTTTAATGGATAGGGAATAAGAGATAGGGAAGGTAGGTTCTTTCTTATTGCGATTCAAAACGGATCGTTGAAAATTCAAATAGATATGAGACGTAAGGTTTTTCAGGTTTTTCTAAGTAACTAACTTCTTTCAATATGAAGGGAATGAACATATGGTGAAAAGCCCGCCCTATTTTACTTTATTTGAAAGTGTGACCTATGTTCCCATCGTACCTGGATCACAAACAAAAATATTCAGTTATATCTGCATATCATTTGAACTCGATTCAGTTAGTTCAGTTTGTGAAAAAAAGATATGATTCAGAGAAGAATCATTCAAAATCAGAAAAGAAACAAGAATCACATTCTATCCAATATTAGGCCTTTAAGCAGAACGTTATTTACAAAAGCAACCTTTACTCTGATAGAATGGATATGTCCTGGGACGGAAGGATTCGAACCTCCGAATAGCGGGACCAAAACCCGTTGCCTTACCACTTGGCCACGCCCCATTTAGATTTCTATTCGACAATAATAAAGAATAATGTTAGTATTGGGTTTTGGTCAATTCCAGTCCAAATATCTATAGAAAATCTTTATAAAATAGATTAGATTCTTGCTAGGATTTTAACACGTGTAGATATAGAATTTAATTGAATTCATTGATCATTACATATAATTCAATTAAGATATTCTATGAAAGTATGATTTCTTCTATTCTCCTTTGAGAATTGGGGGATTTTTGATTGGGTGCGTTCAAAGAAAAAGAAGGATTTTTTGTCTACCGTACTTTAACTTCATTTTTCCTTATATCAATAACTCAATCAAAATGCAATTATCTCCAAGAACAAAATGTCTGTTATGCTTAATATCTTTAGTTTGATCTGTATCTGTCTTAATCCTGCCCTTTATTCGAGTAGTCTTTTCTTCGCCAAATTGCCCGAGGCCTATGCTTTTTTGAATCCAATCGTAGATCTTATGCCAGTCATACCTTTGTTCTTTTTTCTCTTAGCCTTTGTTTGGCAAGCTGCTGTAAGTTTTCGATGAGATTTTTAATACCATCCTATAAAATTCATGATTTATTCGAGAAAAAATTCTAACAATTAATAAAATCAAATAAGTCTTACAGTATGAACCTTCGATTCAAACATTGAAAGTCTTGGATAGCCGCGATAAATCCAAATCTGGCTCACCCCATATCCCCCATTCTGACCTTTTTCCAGTGAAAGAATATTGGGGTTAGGTTAGGGTCCCCCACAATATATAATTTGGGGGTATGAAAGAAATTTTTGGTAATGAAAGACTCTTAGTATAACTGAATTTGAATTTATGAAATTCTTTTCTGTTTATAGAAAGCACTTCATTTCTTGGTGTCAAAATATTTGGTATAAAATAAAAATGGAGGATCTATTCTCTTTTCTCGTTTTTTTTTCCAAAAAAAAAGATCTTGGAGATTGTGTAATGCTTACTCTCAAACTTTTCGTTTACACAGTAGTGATATTCTTTGTTTCTCTCTTTATCTTTGGATTCCTATCTAATGATCCGGGGCGTAATCCTGGACGTGAAGAATAAAAGGAGGTTTTTCGTTTTCCTTGCTTGATTTTTAAATTTTCTTAGGGTTTTTTATCTATTCGACACGTTTAACTAAGAAAAAATAAAAGGATTGGCGAAATTTGAAAGAGAAATCAAATATCAAGTCATCAACAAAAACGGAAAGAGAGGGATTCGAACCCTCGGTACGAATAACTCGTACAACGGATTAGCAATCCGCCGCTTTAGTCCACTCAGCCATCTCTCCCAATTGAAAAAGATAATTATTATGTTACATTACACATGAAATAAGGATTGAAAAAATCTTTCTTTCTCTGTCTTTATCTATATTATATATCTACAACTTTTATTAGCAATTCCATTTAGATCAAGTAAGGGCTCGAAGGATTCAATAGAAATAAAAAAATAGAAAGAAAAAAAAAAGAAAGAAAAAAAAAGAGGACCTTTTTGCTTTGATTTTGTTCGAAAGGCCCCTTTTTTATTCCCGTGGCCTGGCCTGGTCACTACCTAGCCGGGCCTTTTTTGTTCCAACGAATCCTAGGTAAAACAATTTATCCGATTTGAAAACAAAAAAGGTTTGCTATTAAAGCAACAACAAAAAGACGAAGGAATATTTTCATTCTTATTATATAAAATCAAAGTGTCATTTATTATTATTCTTTCTTCCTTTTTTATTTCCTTGACAACCTTATTCTTACTGGAATAAAAAAAGAAACTATGGATTTTTACACAATGCATTTTTTTGTTATGATTTCAGTGTTTTTGGCAAACCGTATCTATCAAAACTCCTCCAGCAAAAGAAAAGATAGAACTTGTTATTTAGT